AAATGATCCTATTTGACCGCTGTACATTGCTAACATCAAGAAATAGAACAATCGCGAATTTCGCGTAACTGGCCAGGCCGCTAAAGTAGCTAAAGTAGTGATAAATCCTGTCAGTAAAATGGGTCCTATGGAAAGTCCATCGATTCCCAGTCTCCAGTGAAAATCAAAAATATCTATCCATTTATAATCTTCTTCCAATTGGATTAATGGATCGTCCAATTGGAAATGATAACAGAATGCATAGGTTGTTAGAAGGAGTTCTAATAAACATATACAAATAGTATACCATCTAAACATCTTATTTCCTCTATGAGGAAATAAGAAAATTGAGGAACCCGCGAATATCGGCAAAACTACAAGTATTGTTAACCAAGGAAAATAACTCGTGATAAAGACAAGATATGTTTTGACCAGAAAAACCCGTGCTCGAAATAATAAATTCTATCGAGTACGGGTTTTTGTCGGTAAAGAGGAATCAAATGATTCAAGTGGAGTTTTTTGTAACGTATCAATAAGATAGACCCATGCTGCGAGTTGTTTCATGCCATAAATAAACACGGACACTCAAAAAATCTGTTGGGCAGGCGGATTCACATCTCTTACAACCTACACAGTCCTCGGTTCTTGGTGCGGAAGCAATTTGCTTAGCTTTACATCCGTCCCAAGGTATCATTTCCAATACATCTGTGGGGCAGGCTCGTACACATTGAGTACACCCTATACATGTATCATAAATTTTTACTGAATGTGACATTGGATCTATAAATTCCAGTTTTGAGCATAAAAAATTTTCGATCTGGTAAAATAAAATTAGTAGTAAATGAATCATACATTTATATTTTAGACACCAGACGAAGCAGTGGTTTATCAAAATTTTAAGAATCAATATATTTCTAAATCTGTTCATGAGAAAAGTCCAAGAAACTTTGATTTCTCTTTCAACAACCATGATCATGCGAGTTGCACATGTGAATTCAAATTGACCAACAAATTGGTCAATATTTCAATATTAATTCAAAGTGTTTATTCAATATGAAAATATTTATTATTCAATAGAAAATTAATTCAATACTAATTAATTCAATACTAAATATATATATATATATTTAGTATTAATATAATAATAAAAATAATAATAAAAAAATAATAAATAAGTATATTAATTATTATATAAGATATTATATAAGATATTATATAGTAATATGATAATTATAATAAAACTATTAATAATAATATATTAATTCTAATAAAATTAAATTAGAATAAATTTAAATTTAATATAAAATATCGATTTATTTATAATTTATTTATAAATTGATATTTTTAATATGTATTTAATATTTTATTTTTAATAATATATATATATATATTATTAAAAATAAAATATTTAATATAATATCTAATAGATTAATATTCTATGTGATATTATGTATCTTATGATCATAACTAATTATTCAACAAATTCGATTGATTGATACGAGTTGATTTTCTGTTACGATGGATTGATGAAACAATAGCTAGCCCAATAGCTGCTTCAGCAGCCGCAACAGCTATAACAAAGATTGAGAAAATGTCGCCTTTTAATTGGCGACTATCAAATATATCAGAAAATGTTACGAGATTGATATTAACCGAATTGAGTATAAGCTCAAGACACATAAGTGCTCTAACCATCTTTCGACTTGTGATCAATCCATAGATACCGATAGAGAATAAATAGACACTCAAAAAAAGTACATGCTCGAACATCATTGACTAACTCCTTATCAATCTCAATTCATTTCAATATGAACAACAATTCAACCGATTCGATTGATTAGAATAGAACGATTACAGAATAAAAGAAGGTATTGGCAATAGATAGGTTTAATTAAAAACCTTATAAAAACCTTAAACCTTTCCATTTATTTTATTTATTTAGAATTTATAAATCTTAGAATTTAATTCTAAGATTTATTATTGACGAGCCATAGTAATTGCACCTATCAAGGAAACTAAAAGAATTATGGAAATGAGTTCAAACGGAAGATAAAAATCTGTTGATAAATGAATACCAATTTGTTGAATGTTACTTATTAGGTCCTGTTCTATAATCTGGCTTGATCTTGTAGTCCAAAAAATTCCGTACCATGACGTATCTGGGATAATAGTAATTAGTGAAAAAAGAATACTTGTACAAACCAGTGAAGTGACCCCATCTCCAATGGTCCAAAAATAGGAATCATTGGAATATTCTGAACCATTCATGAACATTACAGCAAATATGATTAAGACATTTATTGCTCCAACATAAATAAGGAGCTGTGCGGCAGCTACAAAATAGGAATTCGATAGAATATAGAATAAGGATATACAAACAAGAACCAATCCCAACGAAAAGGCAGAAAAAATGGGATTGGTAAGTAATACTACTCCCAGACCTCCTAATACAATAACTGATCCAAAAAATACTACAAGAATATCATGTATTGGTCCAGGTAAATCCATTATTAAAATGATAAATTAATAAATAAGTCGAAATATTTCATGACCTTACTAAATGGTCCAGGAAAGGAAAAGGGGTTGCCCCATTTTTTTCTTGTATATGATACATTCCTAATTGAATTAAAACTTTTTTTTATATGGATTAATGTAGATATAGATAAAATTATCGAGAAAAGAGTAATGGGGATTGTATATTTCGAAATAATCACGAAAAATATATTCTCAGTTTAAATCAAAGAATAATTCTAAACAATCAATAATTATTAGTTATTATTTGTAGTTACTGACCAAACAAAATAAAAAAAGCTTGGGTCTTTTATATCAAAACAAAATCTTAGTAATTGGTAATCGTTCTTGAATCAAAGGGTTTATCTTTGTCTATTTTGATTTGAGTCGAATTCATAACTGTTTGAATTGTGTAATCTCCAATTATTGACATTGGTAAACGACCCAAAGCAATTTGATTATAATTCAATTCGTGACGATCAGAAGTAGAAAGTTCATATTCTTCAGTCATTGATAAACAGTTTGTTGGACAATACTCGACACAATTACCACAAAATATACAGACCCCAAAATCAATACTATAATTAAGCAATTGTTTTTTTTTAATATCTCTTTCAAATCTCCAATCAACAACGGGTAGATCTATCGGGCATACACGAACACATACTTCACAAGCAATACATTTATCAAATTCAAAATGGATTCGACCACGGAAACGCTCTGATGTGATCGATTTTTCATAAGGATATTGAATAGTTATAGGTAAACGATTTGTGTGGGATAAGGTAATTACGAAACTTTGACCAATATACCTTGCAGCTCGTATTGTTTGTTGACTATAATTCATGAACCCAGTCACCATAGAAAACATATTGTAAATATCCAGGAATAAATTGATGTTTCTTTCTCTTGTTTGAAAGAGGTTATGAATCTGGAATATCGTTATCGTATTTTCTTATTTATAGTGAAACAAGTTGGGAAGAAGTTGTCAATAATAGATTACCTAAAGAAATAGGTAAAAGAAATTTCCATCCAAGATTTAATAGCTGGTCCATTCTTATCCTAGGCAAAGTCCATCTTGTTGTGATAGGAATGAACAGAAACAAATAAGCTTTAGCTAATGTAATAAAGATACCAATTGTAATTCCAAAAACTCCGGCCATTTTATTTATTCCGAAAAGTTCAGGAATAGATATGTACGGAATAGAAAAATTCCACCCACCTAAGTAAAGAACTGTTACAAATAATGAAGAAAGTAATAGATTTAGGTAAGAAGCAATATAAAATAAACCGAATTTGATACCTGAATATTCGGTTTGATAACCTGCTACTAATTCCTCCTCTGCTTCCGGTAAATCAAATGGCAATCTCTCACATTCGGCTAGAGAAGAAATTAGAAAAACAATAAACCCTATAGGTTGACGCCACAGATTCCATCCCCAAAAACCATATTTTGACTGTGCTTCAACTATATCAACTGTACTTGAACTATTAGATAATCATAGTCGATAATAACATCACTGTTCCCATCGCTATTACAAAACCGTACATGAAACTTCAGCTTCATACGGCTCCTCTATGGCCACAAATAAATGTAAGGACTGGTTCGGTATTTTCACCCTCTTTGGAGGATAGATCAAATAAAGATAAAGATACATCGGAGAGTCCCAAATTAGACCAATGGAATTCTGTCTGCTAGAATAAGAAAAAAGTGCTTCCGAATTGATCTCATCCTTATAATGATAATTTTTCTTTGTTCGGTAATAACTTAATCTTTCAATAAAATATTCGTTATCAATATATATAGGCATTAGTTCATGAATAATGATAAGAATTCCGTATGTATGAATACGGATATAGGAAAGAAAGAATAAATAAAGATCTTTTTTTATTTTATAAAAATTTTTATTCATTCATTCGATTATTGCATTCCATTTCTTTTGTTCCTGTTCTTCTGTCTCAGAAGAAAAGAAGGTATTTAGAAAAAAAAATAAAGGATTAATTCGTTCTTGATAGTCATTTCTTTAATCAGTGAATAGGAGCATACTCGAGATCGGAATCGTAGGGAGATACTTCTTGATCATTTCTACCAACTTAAAGCCCTTATTATGATTCGTTTTATGCAGAAATATCTCTTTTTTTGATACCTTACATTATCCCCATTACTAATCCTTTGTGTACCTTGGTGTTCCTAACTGTCCACCGATTTTTGATTGATCCCCGGTATGTTAATACATACAAGGCAGTAGTGGAAACTCCATACAGTTGATCTTTTGCACCCGCTTCAAGATATGATGACTAATCAAAGAATCTCAATCTTGGGGTAAACAGTTTACGCTGCTTATGTTTACTTTAATTTCATTCTTGTATCATAGGGAATGAGATTTTCTCTTCTTACTGCAAATTTATAAGCTGTTTTGTTTCACTCATATAACTATCTGGTTTAACTCATCGATGAATAAAAACAAAATATCTATTCAATACATTCAACCTCTTTTCTTTATTTATTTCTAGGAAAGAGGTAAAAGTTCATGTTCCAACGAATCACACGTAGAGATATTGATAAGACACATAGAGTTAATGGTATTTCATAACTAATAGATTGAGCAGCAGCTCGTAGACCACCTGAAAAAGAATATTTATTATTCGATCCATATCCTGACATAAGAAGCCCAATAGGGGCAATACTTGAAATGGTGATCCATAAAAAAACACCTATACTGAGATCACCTAAAACAAGGCGGTATCCAAAAGGAATTACTAAATAACTTAGTAGAATTGATATGACCGCTATAGACGGTCCGACACTAAACAAACGAATATCTCCTCTAGATGGGAGTAGGTCCTCCTTAAAAAGTAATTTAGTCCCATCTGCTAGAGCTTGAAGAATTCCCAACGGACCAGCATATTCAGGCCCAATACGTTGTTGTATCGTTGCAGATATTTCTCTTTCTAACCACACAATTACTAGTACCCCTATTATGATTCCAAATATAAGGGTAAAAATGGATACAAACATCCATATGAGTCCATAGATTTCTTTTATGGATTCCGATGTAGAAAAAGAATTGATAGCTTGTACTTCTGTCGTATCAATTATCATTTCAACGATCAACTTCTCCCATAATGATATCTATACTACCTAGTATCGTCATGATATCAGCCAATTTCATTCTTTTAACTAGCTGAGGAAGAATTTGCAAATTGATAAAACCGGGTGGACGAATTTTCCATCTCCAGGGGAAAATGCTATTATCCCCTATCAAATAAATTCCTAATTCTCCTTTTGGGGCTTCTACTCTGACATAAAGTTCTTGTTTCGACAATTCAAAATTGGGTGAAGGTTTTTTACTAATAAATCTATATTCAAAATCATTCCATTCGGAATTTTTTGCTCTATCAAAGCGTCGGACTTCTAAATTCTCATAGGGACCTCCAGGAATTCCTTCTAGAGCCTGTTGAATAATTTTTATAGATTCCCCCATTTCACCTATTCGTACTAAATAACGAGCTAATGAATCTCCTTCTTTTTGCCATTGGACTTCCCAATCGAATTCATTGTAACACTCATAATGATCAACCTTACGAAGATCCCATTGGATTCCAGAAGCTCGTAACATTGGTCCTGATAAACCCCAATTTATTGCTTCCTCTCCACCAATAATGCCCACTCTTTCAACTCGTTCCAAAAAAATGGGATTCCGTGTAATAAGTTTTTGATATTCAACAACTCCTGTTAAAGAATAATCGCAGAAATCCAAACATTTATCTATCCAGCCATGAGGTAGATCAGCAGCTACTCCTCCGATGCGGAAATAATTATGCATCATTCGCATACCTGTGGCGGCTTCGAATAGATCATATAACAATTCTCTCTCTCTGAAAATATAGAAAAAAGGAGTCTGTGCACCGATATCTGCCATAAAAGGTCCAAGCCATAACAAATGAGAAGCTATACGACTCAGCTCCAGCATAATTACTCTGATATAACTGGCTCTCTGAGGTACTTGAACATTTTCCAATTGTTCTGGTGCATTTACCGTTATTGCCTCTGTGAACATAGTAGCTAAATAATCCCAACGTGTTACATAAGGAAGATATTGTATAATTGTTCGGTTTTCTGCTATTTTTTCCATCCCTCTGTGTAAATATCCTAATATGGGTTCACAATCAATAACATCTTCACCATCGAGAGTAACGATCAGTCGAAGAACACCATGCATTGATGGGTGGTGAGGACCCATATTGACTATCATGAGATCTTTTCTTGTAGCCGGTATAGTCATATTTTTTCTTCCTTAATTCATTATTCCACGAATTCCTCAAAACGAGGTTCATCAAAATGAAAAATCTAATAAAATAACTATTAAAAAAAAATTCAAACGATTAAATTAACGAGTTTTTGGCTCCCGAATATCCAACTGATCCATTAATTTCTTATAACGGACTCTATTTTTCTTTGACAAATAAGCCAGTAGCCGTTGACGTTTTCCCAGAATTATTCGTAGACCTCTTTGGGATAAAAAATCTCTTTTGTGCAATTCCAAATGTGAAGTAAGTCTACGTATCTTACTGGTGAAACTTAATACTTGAAATTCAACAGAACCCTTGTTTTCTTCTTTTTCTTCTTGTGAAATAACTGAGATGAATGAATTTTTGATCATAAAAAAATTTTTCTATCTTTTTTTCTTTCCCATGGATTTATTTTACTTTACCGAATCGATCAGGAAAAATAAAAATAATAATCTTTATGCCAGTTATTTTAATCTAGTACACACAAAAATTTGGATTTTTTTCTATTTTTTTTATTTTATCCAAATCAAATAAATTGAAAATTTGATTTGGATAGAAAAGAAAGATAAAATACATTTCTACATTCATGGAAGAGAATGATTTCTTTGTACCTAAAAGGATTCTGCCGATTTCGTCCTAGATCCAATTGAGTTGATACGCCATTAAATCCGTGTCATGTACCAGAATGTAATACAGCGTATATGTATATCTTTCGGCTTTCATCTACCGAAAAATATCACAGATATAGGAAATATACTATTAGCAAATTCTGAATCGTGGATACATATATATCCTTGACATACTGAAACGACTGCCATTATTGGTATTAAACCAATAGCGATTCATACAAGCTAAATCTTCTAATCGGTAATTGGGCCAAAGAAACAATTTGCATTTAATGAATTTATTTGTATCTGTATTAGTATTAAAATGCTTGTCCTCATTCAAAAATTTTCCAGAGTTTCTTATGTTTTTTTCATTGCAAAATACTAGATTTCTATCCACAAAATTCCAATTACGAGAATTAAAACAAATTAGAATTCTCAATTCTCTACGACGTCTAGGAGATAGAATATTTTCAGGAACAAAGAAATCATAATTACTTTTGTCTCCATCCACAAGCATATTGCCGTGTCTTGCAACGGATTTATCAAAATTCTTCTTATCAACATATCTTTTTTTTATGCATTTTCTGTTAGTTTGGTGCTTAATTTTATCGATCAATGAAATACCTAGGGTTTGATATATAATAAATTTTCCATCCCTTTTTATAGATAAACGAATCGGTTCGACAATCAATACTCCTTTTTTTATCAATTCTGTAAGAGCTAGATCTTTCTGAATTAGCATTCTATCCAGACGCATCTCTCCTCTTTGAATCGAGGATATAGCAATTTTCCTTGGATTTATCAGTCTAAGTAGGAGACAATATACTTTGATATTATGGATCATTCTTTGATTCAAGGAGTCATCCCATCTTAATTGAAAAAGGAAATATTTTTTCAGGAAGAAATCTAGTTCTGCTTCCTTCTTTTTCTTGTATTGTTTTTTCTTTTTACCTTTTTTAATGTCTGATCTCGCGTAATTGTCTTCAACATTTTTTTTTTTGTTTTGTTTTCGTAGATCTGATCCAAGATTTTCTTGTCCCTGTTGTTCGTTTTTTTCTTGGTTGGAATTTTCTAATTTAAGATATTCTTTTTGATTAGATGATATCTGAAGATTTTTTTTTTTATTTTTATTTATGTTGATGCTTTTATTTTGACTAATATTTTCATAGAAATAAAAATAAAAAAGAAGTAATTTGATTGGTATGATCCATGGTTTAATCCTATATGCATCAAAGAGTGGCACAAATTCTGGGAAGAACCGGGGTTCTAGATTTGATATGGTACGATAAACCTTTTCTTGATTCATTCCCATCCAATCAAAAAAAACACTTTTTTGATTGGATGGTTTAATTCCTTGATGAATTGTCTTAGAAAAAATATCTTTTTTTTTCAATTTTTTGATAATTTTGTTTTCAGTCTTAGTATTTTTCTCAATTTTGGTGCTGATATGCGTATTGGTCCAAGTCTCAATGTCGATATTTTTTCTAAGACAAATATGGAGAATTCTACAATCAAAATATTTTCTATCCAGATTTTTATGTGTAGCAATAATATATTCCTTTTCTAGATAATTTCTAATAGGTATACTTACCAATACATAAAATGATTCCGGTTTCAGTGTATTGAAATTGTATGGAATTTCTTTGTCTCCTTTTACTTGTAATGTTGATTCATAAATATATGAGTCCTTCCTATTCCCATAATTCATATATTTATGTGATAAAAGATAATATCTGTAGTGTTTTTTAAATTTTTCTTTTTGACTCGTCAATGAATCCACTGCCACCGCATAGTAATTTTGTTTCATGTAATGAATTAATTGGTCTTTTTCTTTTTTATGTGAATCAAATTTAATTGAGTTTTTATTTTGAATCGTAGAACGTTGGTTGATTCTATTTCGCCATTTTTGAGGTACTAATCGAGACCATTTTGTCTGAGATAAATTGTATTGATAATGTCCCTTTAACCAGTTTTTCCATTCATTTTTTCCAGACTTATAAATTTTCTTTTGCTTTGATTTGGAATCAAATATTCCTCGTGTCATACAATAATCCTTGATTTTATCCTTAATAAAAGAATGGGTCCTGGGATATTGAAGTACAGATCTCAAGTGATACTTGTTAAGTAATTGGGTTTGTGATAATTTGTAAAATACATATGCTTGGGACAAGGAGGATAAATCATAATTATAATAATAATAAATATTTGAATTATTATTACTGATATTAGTATTAGAAAACGATTTTTTTATAGTCGAAATAAAGTTCATTGTATTTTGATCTGTTTCATCAATTCCTTCTCGATTTGTTTCATCGTTGTAAATCGATTTTGTGATAATTTTTTTTGTTGATTCAAAGAAAAGTTGTGCATTGATCCTAAAAATAGTAATCGTACGTAGAAAGATATCTATGTATATTTTTTCAATGAATGATTTCATAAAAAAATTTAATTTACGTATAAATCGGATCTTTTTTCTTTTAAATATCTGCAAAATATGTTTCTGTGATTCCGATTTTTTATCATCACAAGTTAGAACTATTTTTTTCTTGTCTTTTGTGATTCCTTCTAGTTCTATTTGATTCCTGATTGTGACTGTCCTATCAGCAAGATCCTTTATTTTTTTTTCTATGAGTGAGTAATTTTCCCAATTCATGGATCGAATTCGAATGGTTGATTCGCGAATAATCTTATTATTTATTTTAGAATCTCTTACATTTTCATTCGGTTTATATACTTTTACCTTCCTCAATTCAAATAAGAAAATGGGGTTTACTTTTTCAAGTTCCTTCATTTTTTGTTTTATAACTAGAACTATTTTGATAACCCATCTTTTTTTTTCTTTAAAAAGTTTTAGAACGAAAAAAAAATTCTTTTTTACTTTTCTAATTATTTTTCTAATTTTTTTTTGGAGTTCTTTATAAATGGGTTCAAAAAAAGAAGGTCGTTTTCGGGGAGAACCAAAAGGAACTTCTGCTTCCATTCCCCAAATTGTTAAAAAACAAAAATCTTCTTTTTTTTCTTTTTTTTTCATTGGATCTCTATGATGAGATCGTATTTTAGATCTTCGCCAAGGTTTAAGAGAGAAAGGAAATAGAATCTTTATCTGAATACCATCTGTTAACCAATTTTTTGGAAATTCTGTTTCCGATAATTGAACACCATTATAGGTGCATTTAACATGTATTTCTCTATTCCATTCCTTCAAATCCTCATACCACTCGGGGAATTGGAATAATAACATACGGCCAATATTTTTAGCTATTATCAATGAAGGCAATACAATGTATTTTCTAAGAAAGGATTGGGTTACTAACATTGAACCTCTTATTGCTTGAGCAAATATAATGTTATCCCAAGTTTCTGATATTGCTATCCGTTCATTTTCCTCTTTTTTCTCCTCGTTTTTTTTTTTCTTTTCTTTTGTCTCTTCCTCCTCAAAATTGAAAATTTTCAATTCCGGTTCTCTCTCGACCGAATTCCTAAAAATGAGATTCATCATTTCAGAGATATCAAAAGAAGAAAAAAAAAATGTTTTGTCTATTCGATCCAAAAAAAGCGGGGAATGCGTATTTGCTTGAAACATTTCCCAAGTAACTGTTTTACGTCTTTGAGTACGCATGGATCCTTTTATTATATCCCTACGAAAATCCGATTGTTGCGAGTAGCGTATCAAAGCCACCTCTTCTGATTGATCACTATTACTAGTATTATCCGTATTAGTAATAGAATTGGTATTATTCTCATTATCAGTATAAATTACCACACGTTTGGCTTTTCTTGAACGAATTTCATGATCTTCCATCGATTTTTCCTCATTTTCTTCCTCCTGTTCTTCTAGAACATTGGTCAATTTATATGACCATCGAGAAACCTTTTTACTGATTTCTTCTATTCCAATAGATTCATTTCTAGTTGTTTGATCATTTGGATCAATTGTAATTATATCGAATACAAATTTCAAAGATTTTGCTTGACTTTCTAAATCAATTTTTCTTTGTTCTGCCAATAAAGAACAGTTTTTCAAACAAAAATTGGGTGTGAATTCAAAAGAAAATGAAGTTAAGGAATTACCAATATAATTAAAAAATGATTTACCACCATCAAGCGAATTCTTTTGATGTTCAAATTCTCGGAAATTATTAGGAAGTAGCTCATGGATCTTATTTATCCAAAGACTTTTTATGGAATCTTCCATATAAGGGAAAAAATCATTCATGATTGTATGTAAATCAAATTTTTTTATTGCTCCACGGCATGGTCCGCTCAATAAAGGATCATATGTTTTGATCAAGCATTCTTGTTCATTCTCATGATTGCAAAATCTAGTCCTTTTTTCGAGCATATCTAGAGCAAGAAATCCCTTTTCTTTTTTTTCTTTTTCTAGAGCTTTTATTCGACTTATTAATTCATTGCTCAAGTTGTATTTTTTTTGTTCATTGGTATAAACCCAATAATTATACAGGTCTCCATGGGATAATTTCTTTGTCGTGTACAAAGACATTTTTCGTTCTATCATTTCCGAAAAAGTCGATAAACTAGGTGGATATGTAAAAGATATTTTTTGTTTCCCATTACTTGGACATGTATAAAAAAAATATTGTGACATTTCATTTCGTACAGCATTTTCAAACCGATCATTTTTTATATATCGCAATGGACAATTCCATCGTTTATAATCGAAAAGAAAAGTCACAAGAGGTTTTTCAAACCAGAAATAAGTCTTTTCATTTTTCTCTTCTTTAAGTCTTCCCAATTCCCAATTATCTTGATACCTATCAAGATAAGAATCTTCGTAAACTGGGCTATCTTTATAGCATGTCTCTTTAAAGTGAAAGTGGAATTCCCCCTTTGTTTTTTCCTTTCCATTCACTCGGATCTCTTCCGTTTCATCTATTTTTTCCGGATCTTCCTGTTCTTCCGAACAAAGGGAAGGGTCTTCTTCGGCGGATCCCTCTTGTTCCTGTTTAGTCTCCTTCGTTTCGGAAGTTGTTTCTACATCGCTTTCTTCCTCACTTTCTCCCCTTTCTTCCATTTCTGAGGTTTCTTTCAGTTTCTTAGTGACAATAGGCGACGGCATTCTGCCTAAATAGTAGACACAGGTGATAAATA